TACCACTAAACTATATCCGCTACAATGCAATTATTGTATATAAATGGACCTTTTGTCGAAGACGAAAATAGGTCGTAGTAATACGTAATAAAAAGATCGGATCAGAAAAGAATCATGAAAATTCGAGCGTTGACGTATTTTAGTCAGGGCGACTAATGAGATTAGGAAAAGAGGACTCATTTTAATTAACTAAATAACAAGTTTTTTTATTCCAGTAAAGTAATAAAGAATAATAATAAGGAATGACACCTTGATTCTATATCATCTTTTTCTGTATCATAGGAATCGAAATAATAATCCTTCGTATGATTCTTATTCTTGTTCTTGTTGTTTCTATTTTTTTTTGTTCCAAAAATATTTTGTGTTTTCAAATCAAATAAATAATTTCATCTACGATTCATTGGAACAAAAAAAGCCCGGCTAGGTACTGACCAGGCCAGGCCGTGGAAATAAAAAGAAAAGGACTTTTCGGATGAAATAAAATAAAAGAGGTACTTTATTTTTATTTATTTATAAATATATATTTTTTGTAATCTTTAATATATTGGTATTATTTATATATTAGGATTGGAGATATCTCTTCTTTTGAGCCCTTACTTTATCTTTTATCTAATTTATCTAAATGGAATTGCTGATAAAAGTTTTTATCGATTTTATAGATATCCATCGATATATCTATATAATTAATAGTAGATAATTATATAGATATATAATTAATAGTAGATAATTATATAGATATATAATTAATAATTAAGGGTAGATAAAGATAATAAAGAGAGATAAAGAAGGGCTTTTTTCAAGCCTTCTTTATCTATTTTTATACAATGTATCATAGTAATTATCCTTTTTCAATTTTGGGAGAGATGGCTGAGTGGACTAAAGCGTCGGATTGCTAATCCGTTGTACGAGTTTTTTGTACCGAGGGTTCGAATCCCTCTCTTTCCGTTTCTGTCAATTACTTGGTATTTTTTTATAGTTGAGGAAAGATATGGAATAGATAAAATTTTAAGAACATTTCAAAATCAAGCAAAGAAAAAATTCTTATTTTTTTTATTCTTCACGTCCCGGATTACGTCCCGGGTCATTAGATAGGAATCCGAAAATGAAGAGAGAAACAAAGAATATTACTACTGTATAAACAAATAGTTTGAGAGTAAGCATTACACAATCTCCAAGATCATTAAAAAAAAAAAAAAAGAGAATAGATTCTCTATTTTAACCTATTTTGACACCAAGAAATGCAGTGAAGTGATTTATAGAAATAGGAAAAAATTTTAAGAAATTAAGAGGTGAGTCGTTCATTACTAAAAATAGGATTTCATACCCACAATTATATATTGTGGGGGGCTCTAACAGGGTCGTTCAATGGAAAAAAGTAAGAATAAGAAAATGAGAGTGATCCAGATTTATCACAGCTATAGAAGAATTTCAATATTGGACTCAACTCAAAGGTTCAGACTGTATGTACGACTTATCTGATCTTATGACTAGTTATAATCTTTTTTTTTTCTAGTAAATCATGAATTAGTTTCAGACAGTATTAAAAATCTCATCGAAAGCTTACGGCAGCTTGCCAAACAAAAGCTAATAGAAAAAAGAATAGAGGTATTACTGGCATAACATCTACTATTGGATTCAAAAAAGCGTAGGCCTCAGGCAATTTGGAGAATAAAAAACTACTTGAATAAAGTAAAGAATTAAGACAGATACCGATGAAACTTAAGATATTAAGCATAACAATTTTTTTTTCTTTGTTCTTGAAGATAATTGTATTTCTTTTGATTTGATTGAGTTATTAATCCCTTATTATTGATTCTTGATATGATATAAAGGATAAGGGAAAAATTAATAACATAAAGTAGGTCAAAAAACCTTTCTTTGATTTGAACTCAGCCAATCAAAAATCCTTCAATTCTCAAATAAAAAGAGAATAGAAGAAATCCGACTTTCATACAATATCTTAATGGAATTATATGTAATGATCAATAAATTTAGTTTAATTTGATCTATAAACGTATCAAAATCCTAGCAACAATCTAATTTTTTCTATAAATATTTGTACTGGAATTGACGACCAACCACTACCAATATTAGTGTTTATTAGTGTTGAATATAAATGGGGCGTGGCCAAGTGGTAAGGCAACGGGTTTTGGTCCCGCTATTCGGAGGTTCGAATCCTTCCGTCCCAGAGTATGCGTATTGTATATATATCATAGTATATTATAGGATATATAGAAAAATATTATATATCATATCAGACTAAAGATTGCGCTTTTAAACAACCTTATGTTTAAGAGTCTAGTATTAGATATAGATAGAATGTGATTGTTCTTTCTTATTTTCTTATAATGATGCATTTAAAATCGAAATGCGAAAGCCTCTCTTATTCTCTATCCCTTAAATGGTGTGTGAAATCCGATTATTTTTTTTTTGTGGATTTATGAATTATAAACACGAAGGTCTTGTGTTTTTGGCACTAATGGAATTCAATCAATGGTCTTAAGTCTCTTAAGACCTATTTAGGGTACTCAAATTTAGAGTCAAATCAAAAAAATAGGTAGGAACAATCGCTTAATCTATATCTGTTTGACTTTGGACTTATACAAGATAGTCTAGCACCCCCGAAACTAGTCCAGTCCCCTGTAGGATCCTTTTTTGGTTTATGATGGATCTACTCTATATAATTGGGAGGGTACATAGGAGTTAATCCATAATGGAAGATATCAATTTTAATGTCTGTCCGGATCTAATTAATAAAGAATCAAGTTACATATGTAACATATTATGTATTTCTTTTCACCTCATTTTTTCGTATTTTGTGTTTGTCTGTAATGAATAATTGTAAATCCAAGTAACAATTAAGACAGAGGTTATTCATACATCTTTTTCACTTTATTTTAGGGAAAGATTATTGAGTAGGGAAAGATTATTGAGTAGGGAAAGATTATTGAGTCTCTTAAGTTAAATAAACTAGGCAGAAAATGCTGATATGTATGTATTTTTATCGTTTTATTTCTATTTTTGTGAAAAAAATTTTTGATCCCTAAATTATAAAAATTATTATTTGAAATAATGAAATATTTCAAATAAAATATATATAATTATTTTCAAGGACAGTAGGTTAGTCTATCTGATAGATACGGGAATTCCCTAATCTTTCGATTTTGATTTTATCAAAAAGAATACCAACCCGAATTTTCCCTGACATCAGTCTTTTTTTATCCAATACCGCACGAAAAAACAAGAGATTTTTTTTTATCTATCTATTTGTTTCAAATCATTGATGGGTTAATCCGAATATTACATTTTATTACAAAACTTTATTCAAATAATATTCAGGTAGGAAATTTTCAATCAATTAAATCTTTTTAATGATTTCTTATGAGTCCTTGGTACTCGAACAAGTGTGAAACTCGTGAATCCATTCTATGAAGAAATTGAAAAATGGAGATTCTTAATTATTCGTAATTAATTATTTCTTAATTTTTATAAATAAAAAAAATCTCTCTATATATATATATATATAAAATATCTATATAGAAAAATCAATATTGCACTCATACAAAAAAAATGTTATTGATCCAATATATACAATAAAATATGGGTTTAAATAAATTTAATTATTGCTAATACTTTTTCAAAAAATACCCATGTCATAAGAGTATAGATTACTATGGACCAACTAAACCAATGACTATACATGATTCCATAAATGAATCAATTACATACCAGTTCCAAGAAATTAGAGGTTATGGTAAAACTTCGTTTAAAACGATGTGGTAGAAAGCAACGTGCGACTTGAAGGACATGATCTACTGTGGATTCTTACACCCACCATTTTATATTATATAGGAATGAAGATGCTCTTGACTCGACATCGTTTGTTCTGTTCCACTCGAGCTCTCATTTTTGAGGGTTTTGATGTAAATAGTACATGATGGAGCTCGAGTAGAAAGTATTGATTCATTTATCAAGGGCAGAGATCTAGGGTTAGTGTCAATCAATAAGTTGAAACAACTTCGTAAGTATATGTTCGATATAGAAATCGGAAGGATCCAATTCGAGCAAGTTTCAAATTCAAACGTCAAATTTGATCAAAAGTGTATCACGCGAGAATCTATTATTTATATGATTCTTTGATAAAAAGAAATCACAAAAAATGGTATGTTGCTGCCATTTTGAAACGATTAAAGATCACCGAAGTAATGTCTAAACCCAATGATTCAAGGCAAGGATAAAGGATCCCGGAACAAGGAAAAACCTTTTTTAATTGTCTCAATAACTAAACTAGATCTGAATGAAGAATCGAAATAGATTCTAAAGGAGACGGCAAAAATAAAGGGGTTAGAGACCGCTCAATAAGTGAAATGCTTAAGCTTAAGGGTTGTTTTCCTTTGAGTGAGAGTTATCCAACTTGAGTTATGGGGATAAGAATGAGTTTTTTTTTTAAAGAATAAAAAATAAACAAAAGAATAAGAAAAAGGTATTTAAATCATAGTCTAATTGATTTAATAATCTATGGATCTATTTGACATTAATTAGAATTCTATATCTATACATAACTTTAAATTTTCTCGAGCCGTACGAGGAGAAAACTTCTTATACGGTTCTGGGGGGGGTATTGTTAATTTACATCTATCCCAATGAGCCGTTTATCGAATCATTGCAATTGATGTTCGATCCCGAAGAGAAGGAAGGGATCTTCGTAAAGTGGGTTTTTATGATCCGATAAAGAATCAAACCTATTTAAATGTTCCTGCTATTCTATATTTCCTTGAAAAGGGCGCTCAACCTACAGGAACTGTTCATGATATTTTAAAGAAGGCAGGGGTTTTTACGGAACTTCACCTTAATCAATAACCGAAATTCCATTAATGAAATAAAAAAAAAGAGGGTGTGGATAACTTGTATATAGCTTTTGATAACCTTTTCTTTATTATTTCCCCCCTCTCTTGTTCTATTCATACTACACTTATTACCCTAAAATTCCGTCTTCGATAACGACAAAAATAAATTTTTATTTTATAGATATAAATTGATCTAAGATGAATAGAAAAAAGATCAATCAAGTGACTAAATGAACTAATTGGTTCTATACTATAAATAAAAATTTGTACATTACCCCTCAATGGGGTGATTTTGTTGCAATTCTATGAACAAAAAAAAGAGGGGATTAAGTTTTTTTAGCTATTTATGTTTATTGATTGAATAAACCCGATATATTTTTTTTCTACTTCTTCCTTAATTTCTTCTTTCGCCTACATACATCTTTTATTTCTATCTATGTTGATTATCTCTATAGTGCCAATCCAATACAAGTCCGTAGTTTTTTTAAGTCTTTTCTTCTTTTCTCTTATTTATTATATAATATAATTTATTATTATTAGAATCTTTTATCTTATTATATTTTTTTATCTTTATCTATTTTAAATTTTAATATAAATATATTTATTTTATCTATATATTATATAGATAAAATAAATAAATATATTCAATTCAAATTGTTATTTTAATTTGTTTTTTATTCATTTAAAATTCTTTTCTTTTCTACATTGTATTCGTTTTTCACTATTCACATTCATATTGACAACAGTGTATCAAACAAATATAATCCGATCGTGTATAAATGAAGCTAGTTATCTCCCTTTCATGACCTTTGCTTTTCACTCACATGATGGTCTCATTGTATTTTCTATGATACAAAAAGTTACTTTTGTGTGATTTTTTTAATTGGAATATTTTCGTGTAATTTAATTTCTTTTTTCATTTTGATTCCGATTGTATCTACACAGAAAAATTTTTTATATTTTTGGGGTTGCTAACTCAATGGTAGAGTACTCGGCTTTTAAGTGCGGCTAGCATCTTTTACACATTTGTATGAAGTAACAGATTCGTCCATACTATCGGTAGAGTTTGTAAGACCGCGACTGATCCTGAAAGGAATGAATGGAAAAAGCAGCATGTCGTATCAATGGAGAATTCTAGTAATATTTTTACCTTACTAGATTGGGCCAAACCTTGTTTGAATTCTTGATGCGGAAAAAAAAAAGTCAAGTCAAGTCGGGTCAAATGAATAAATGGATAGAGCCCTATGCTCCAATTATAGAGAAATAAAAAGTAACGGGCTTATGTTCTTAATTCGAATGATTACCCGATCTAATTAGACGTTAAAACTATATTAGTGCTTGATGCGGGAAGGACTTTTCTCATGAGTGAGTTATCGATTTTTTTATAAGTCCTAACTATTAGTTACTCTACATTATGGGGTAGAGGGAAATGTGTAGAAGAAGCAGTATATTGATAAAGAGCTTTTTTCCAAAATCAAAAGAGCGATTGGGTTGAAAAAATAAAGGATTTCTAACCATCTTTTTTATCCTAAAATATAAACCCATTAGATGGTAAAAGAAAGAAAAGAGAGGAAAGAGAGTCCGTTGATAAGTCTTACCTATTTACGTTACGAGGTATCTATTATTATTCTTTTTTTACTGTAATACCTTGTTTTGACTGTATCGCACTATGTATCATTTGATAAACCAATAAATCCATTATAGTATCCCCAGTTCAAATAAAATTTTAAATGGAGGAATTTCAAGGATATTTAGAACTTGAGAAATCTCGGCAACGTGACTTCCTATACCCACTTATCTTTCGGGAGTATATTTATGCATTTTCTCATGATCATTTTTTAAATGGATCCATTTTGTTGGAAAATTCTGGTTATGACAAAAAATCCAGTTTACTAATGGTAAAACATTTAATTACTCGAATGTATCAACAGAATCATTTTTTTTTTTTTTCCACTAATTATAACAAAAATCCATTTTTGGGGTACAACAAAAATTTGTATTCTCAAATGCTATCAGAAGTGTTTGCAGTCATTGTGGAAATTCCATTTTCCCTACGATTAGTACCTTCTTTAGAGGAAGAAGAAATCGCAAAATCTTATAATTTACGATCAAGTCATTCAATATTTCCTTTTTTAGAGGATAAATTCCCACATTTAAATTATGTGTCAGATGTATTAATACCCTATCCCCTCCATCTGGAAATTTTAGTTCAAATCCTTCGCTCCTGGGTGAAAGATGCCTCTTCTTTTCATTTATTAAGGTTCTTTTTTCACGAGTATTGTAATAGTCTTAGTACTTCAAAAAAATTTATTTCTTTTTTTTCAAAAAGAAATCGAAGATTAGTCTTGTTCCTACATAATTCTTATGTATGTGAATACGAATCCATTTTCCTTTTTCTACGTAATCAATCTTCTCATATACGATTAACTTCTTATAGGGGCCTTTTTGAGCGAATATATTTCTATGGAAAAATCGAACATCTTGTCAAAGTGTTTGCTAATTATTTTTCGGCTATCTTACGGGTCTTTAAGGATCCTTTCATGCATTATGTTAGATATCAAGGAAAATCGATTCTGGTTTCAAAAGATACGCCACTTATGATGAATAAGTGGAAATATTACCTTGTCAATTTATGGCAATATCATTTTTATGT